TCTCAATATACATACTAGGATTAGGACTATGATACAAGTAATTCCTGACATCGGGTCGAAAAGGAATAGCAAATATAAAGAGAGGCAAAAGGCTTTTCAGAATTTTTTTTTCTTTTTTACGAATTTGATAAAGCTAAATAGACAGATCTAAAAATTCATTTCGGATAATTGAACCTTCTCAAACTGTTTCTTTTTAAGAACCAAAAAGATTTGTGCCAAAACAACCGATCCTAAGAAGAACAAAAGGCCTTGGACACGTAATGGATCTTGAAGTACTATTTCCGCATCCCCCTGACCAAATCCACCCACATTAGGATTACTTGTTAATGGTTGATCGAGTTTAATGGATTCGCCCTCTGAAACAAGAAGTTCTAGGCCGCGAGGGATAATATCAATAACTTCGCGTCCATTCGATGCATCCACTATGGTTATTTCGTATCCCCCTTTTTCTTTTCGTAAAATTTTGCTTATTATCCCTCCTGCCGTAGCATTATAAACTGTATTGTTACTTTTGCTACCATCAGGATAAATCTGACCCCTTCCCCTGTTTCCACCTACGTATATAGGATATTTTAAGAAGTGAACATCTTTATTAGTAGCAGGGTCTGGGGCAAGAATAGGAAAGGTTATTTCACTATATTTTTGACCAGGAACAGGACCTATTACAAGAATATTTTTTTTATTGGGGCGATAATTCTGAAAAGACAGATTTCCTATCTTTTCTTTCATCTCGGGTGAAATACGATCGGGGGGGGCTAATTCAAATCCCTCCGGTAAAATAAGAACAGCTCCCACATTCAAAGCTCCTTTTTTACCATTAGCTAGAACTTGTTTTAGTTGCATATCATAAGGAATTTTAACAACTGCTTCAAATACAGTATCAGGAAGTACCGTTTGTGGAACCTCAATATCCACGGGCTTATTAGCTAAATGGCAATTGGCACATACAATACGCCCAGTTGCCTCTCGTGGATTTTCATAATTCTGCTGGGCAAAAATCGGATATGCACTTGAAATGGATGCCCAAGTTATTATATATATCATGAGTGAGACAGATATGGAGCGAGTAATCTCTTCCCTTATCCAAGAAAAGGTATTTCTAGTTTGCATGGTCCAATCATTTATCCCGAAAATTTCTACAATAAAGTTAGGTAGGTCGATAATATACTTCCCTAGCCACAATTCTGCTATTTACATTTACTGAAAAAAAATCTTTTGTGTTGAAATATACAAGGAATCCCTCATGGGTAAAAAGAGTAAAGTAAATACGATTTTGATTTGGTTATGATGTATAAGGTACGAAAGATTAAAATTGGATCAGTGAATCGTTTTTTAGTCGTTTATTGCATGATAAATCACTACAAGTGACGGAGATACACGATTTAAATAACGAAAAATCCAATATTTAAAAATTGTATCAAGAATGACTGGAAAGGTAGAAACTAGACCAGATAAAATTTGCTCATAATGAGCAAACCCAAAATCTTTGTAAATATAACCAATCATGAGTTCCCAACCGTGAGGCGAATGGAATCCGATACATAAATCAGTTAATAAAAGAATCGAAAAAGCTTTAATTGTATCACTTAAATTATATAGGAATTCTTGAACCCAAGAATTCAGAATAAAAAGCTTTTCCTTACCCCAAAAGGAATAACCACTTAGAATAACGAAAGATATTAGATTTGTCGAGAAGTGCAAGATTGTATGGATACGATACTCATTGTGTATCTTGATGAATTGGATCGTTTCTTTGTGGATTCCTAGACGAAATTGTTGTAAATCGGTTTCTGGGTATTCCTTTATCATTTCATCGAGCTGGAATAGTTCCTCTAATTGTATGAATTTTTCTAGAACACTTTTTTCTTGAATATCAGTCAAAAAAGTTTCGCATTGTCTAGTATTCCACCAATTAGTAATCCAAGTTTTCAAACTTTTATTACAGCAGAGAGAGATCAACCAGGGCAAAAAGACTATAGATGTAAAATAAAAAAAAGGAATGAATGCTTTCTTTTTTGCCATTTTGAATCTGTGAATTGTTAATGAACCTACCTCATTTGTTGATTCTATTAGATCTAATATTTCTATCGAGCATGAGTTTCTATTCTAATTCGAATAGAATGGAGTGAGCCTATGAATCCATTTTCTCTTTTTCTGTTGATTCAATACTGAGTCTTTGCTTTGAATCTAGAAAGAATACAGAAATAGACTCAGAATACACTTCCAACTTGAATCAATAAAAAATTTTGTTTTCAGGATGTTATTCCCCCTTTTTTCGATCAATACTAATTTCGAGACGAAGCAACTCCTTTTCTTTTCTATCAAATATATCAAAAAAACGAGCATAAAAGAATAGATTAATATTCAATTGAAAAAAAAAAAAGAAAGAAATTCTTTAGTTTTTTATTCCTACTGCCAAAGCATTTAGTCTTTTAAAATTAATTCATTTCAAAATACTTCAATTGGTACACGCAAGAAGTAAGCCAATTCAGCAGCTTTTTGCTCAATTTCTCGTGTAGTAAAATTCTCATCAGTACGAATTAAAGGAATAGCCCCTTGACCGCGAATTTCCATATAAAGGACACGCCGAGCAGAAACACCCTCTTTAACTTCTATTCTGATGGACTGAATATCTTTCATAAAGAATCGTAAAAAGATGCGACGACTTTTTCCAGGAAATCCCCAACGAAAAATACGCACTATTCCTTCTTTTCGGTCGAAAAGATCATAACCACTACCCACATTCCATAAAATAGTGCACCACAAATAGCAACTAATAAAGAGACCGGCGATCCCATAGAAAGACATCACAATCCCTTGTGGAAAAAAAATGATTTGCTGAGACGGAAATAACGATATAACATTTCTACCAAGATAACTGGAAGTTCCAACCAATAAGAATCCTAATGAACCTAAAAATAGGATAAAGGCCCAGCAGAAATTACTTGTTTTTCGAGACCCCGTTATAAATTCTATCCATATAGATTCTGATCGCCAACTCATATATATTAGATCCAGTTATACAATTTTTTGGAATTGAGAAAATATGACTTTCCTTTTTTTGTTTTCAAAGTAACTCTCATCAACTATTTTGTTGTGAACCTTTACCTTAGGAGTAATTCATAGAATTGTTTATATCTTAAATAATAACATCTCCTTCCTTTATATGATCCCCTATAGCTATATACATACAAATAAATAGATTGACTTGAATTTCATACATCGGTCCGATGATGATTCATTTTTTCAAAAGAGCGCAAATTTATTTACGTTTACACATGCATAAGAGCTTTTTTTATTTATGTTTGTAGGAATCTATGTGTTATACAATATTCTACCAAATGGGTCTTATCGAATCGAAGTTTTTAAAATAAAAAAAAGGAGGGATACGATTAGGTCTGAGCCGCTCTAAAAAATCTTATTTTTTTGAATATGAAGAAATAAAGAAGCCATTGCAATTGCCGGAAAGACTAGGCCTACTAAAGGCACAAAAATAGAGGGTAAGTTATTGAAAGTTGTCATAAAATGGGTACCTCAATTTAATATTTGTACCTGTTATTGTTATATTCTGAATTCGAAAGATATCTTAGAATATCTTCTATTTTTATTATTTCTATTATATATATTATATAATTATACTAAGTAGCTTTAAGTAAATATATATCTAATACTAATACTAATATACAACCTAATAGAAATATATAAAATAGAACCTAATAGAAATATAAGAAAAAACTAGGTACAAGAAACGCCAAACTAAATAAATGGACTTATTAATCTTTCAAAATAAAATAGATGTATCATAATCCCCTTGTTAGATTTATTATTCTTTTTGTCTTATATCTTATAATAGTCATTAATAAAGAAAAAAAATTTATTCCATTACAAATTTCTACAAAATGGAAGACTCTCTATAGATCTGTATATATCTCTATTTGAATTATCTATACATATGCAAGCAAGGGAGGAAAATGAACTTTTTTTATTTGTCTAGTCTAATTTGAACTTCCCCAAAGCAAAAATGCACTTTTTAGCTTGTTGATATAGGTTTACTGAGTAGTAAACAAGAATATCGATAAAAAAAAATGATTCGAAAGAAAAATTCATTTTTCAGGGTTTTCATTTAATTCTGCTAAACTAACCGTTCTATTTTATTTAATTTTTGTTCAAAGGAAAAAAAGCATGTAGCTGAAATAACTCGCTCAGAACACCTTTTAAAAGATTACGTGGTACAATTGCATCCAATAAGCCCTTACGTAATAAAGATTCAGCCGCTTGTGAACCTTCAGGCACGGCTTTTTTCAATGTTTGTTCAATTACTCTTTTACCCGCGAATGCAATATAGGCATAGGGTTCGGCAATAATGATATCCCCCAACATACCAAAACTAGCTGTCACCCCGCCGGTAGTAGGCGATGTAAGAATTGATATATAGAATAACTTTTTACTTGATTGATAATCACATAAAACCGAAGAAATTTTAGCCATTTGCATCAAACTTAAACTTCCTTCTTGCATTCGTGCTCCTCCGGAAGAACACACTAAAATAAGAGGTAAACATTGATTGGTAGCATACTCGATCAAACGAGTTATTTTTTCCCCTACTACGGATCCCATACTACCCCCCATAAACTGAAAATCCATAACCCCAAGGGCTACCGGAATACCGGTTAGTTGACCGGTACCTGTTTGAACAGCGTCAGTCAATCCTGTAGTTTTTTGAGCAGAGTCAATACGATTTTTATAAGGGTCCTCCTTCGAATGAAATTTAATGGGATCCGCAGAGACCATATCTTCATCCATAGGATTCCAAGTACCCGGATCAATCGAAAGCTCGATTCTCTCTGAACTACTCATTTTCAAATAATGTCCACATTGTTCACAAACATTCATTTTGACTTTCTTATACATTAATCCATAACAATTGTCGCATTGAATCCACAATTGATTGTAGTTTTGAGTTATATCGAAATCCTTAGAACTTTTTAAATTACTACGAT